TTACAGTGATATTGACAGTTACATTTCTAGTTTCATTTGTATGGAAAGTACAAGTAGTATTGAAAGTGGAAATTCTAGTATCAAAACTAGTAGCAGTTATTTCAATAAAAGAGAAAAATCTAATGATTTCGATATAAATAATATAAATACAAAATACAAACAGTTATGGGTTCAATGTGAGAATTGTTATGGATTAAATTATAAAAAATTTTTTAGTTCAAAAATGAATATTTGTGAACACTGCGGATATCATTTGAAAATGAGTAGTTCAGATAGAATCGAACTCTTTATTGATCCTGGCACTTGGGAGCCTATGGATGAAGATATGGTCTCTATGGACCCTATTGAATTTCATTCAGAGGAGGAACCCTATATAGATCGCATCTCTTTTTCTCAAAAAAAAACGGGTTTAACTGAAGCTGTTCAAACGGGCGTAGGTCAACTAAATAGTATTCTCATAGCAATTGGAGTTATGGATTTTCAGTTTATGGGAGGTAGTATGGGATCCGTAGTAGGTGAGAAAATCACCCGTTTGATCGAGTATGCTACTAATCGATCTCTACCTGTCATTATTGTGTGTGCTTCTGGAGGAGCACGCATGCAAGAAGGGAGTTTGAGCTTGATGCAAATGGCTAAAATATCTTCTGCTTCATATGATTATCAATCAAATAAAAAGTTATTCTATGTATCAATCCTTACATCTCCTACAACTGGTGGAGTTACAGCAAGTTTTGGTATGTTGGGAGATATCATTATTGCTGAACCTAATGCCTACATTGCGTTTGCGGGTAAAAGAGTAATTGAACAAACATTGAAAAATACAGTACCCGACGGTTCACAAACGGCTGAGTCTTTATTCCATAAGGGCTTATTCGACCCAATCGTACCACGTAATCCTTTAAAAGGTGTTCTTAATGAGTTATTTCAGCTACACGGTTTCCTTCCCTTGAATCAAGATTCAAAAAAAGATATTAAAAAAAAAAATGGAAATTCTTCATTTTCAAATGGAAGTATATAGCTAGCTTCAGTTATTTTTCTTTGTAGCGAATACGCATTTAGTTCATTATAATGAAAAAAAAAAAACAAAGCTAAGAAGATGGTGTTTTCTTTGGAGACATCAGTTATAAGTGTAGTAAGAGTCAGAAGTTTTGGATAATGACTTTTTGCCTCGGATCCTTTTTTTATTCTACCTCTGTTCCTGATTAGGAATAAGCATCCCTCTATCGACAAGATTTCTTTCTCCTTCTGATAAATCCGGGAAATAAAAATGATTTTCTTCGTCCTTTTCAAATATTCATATATAGAACAACAAAAAATAGATAAAAAAAGATATCGAAAATAGTAAATAAAAAGAAAGAAGAAATCTCAAATTAAATAAAGAACATAGAAATATTCAAATAACAAATTAACAAATAATAATAATATAAAAGTTCTTTTTATTTAGCGAAAACCCCCGTTTTTCACTAGGAATCTTTATCCTTGTTTGTTGGATAAGATTGGTTAAAGTCAGGAACTCATAAGAAACTCTTTTCTCTCTTTCCTTTCAAAACACCTTTTTGTTTTGAAAGGAAAGAGAGAAAGACGATAAAGATAAGGATGGGAGAAGAAGAATCCAATTTATGAAAGCGGATTCTCATACATATTCGTGTAGAAAGAGGAATAGGTACACTTTATTGAGTTCTACATTCGTTATTGATTATGAAATACTTCCTATTAATATGAATATTCTCTTAATATTCTTTCTAATAGCTTAATATTATTTATAATAGATAGACTTATCATAAGATATCTTTATAATTCTAATTTAGAATTATAATAGGTACAAATATGAAATTGAGGTACCCATTCTATGATAGATTTGAACTTTCCCTCTATTTTTGTTCCTTTGGTGGGCCTAGTCTTTCCGGCAATCGCAATGGCTTCTTTATCTCTTTATGTCCAAAAAAATAAGATTGTTTAAATATGATGGGACCAAATCTCATCAATTTCTTTCAACACTTGATCATCATACAGATACTTTTTTTTTTAATGTAATATAATGTAATATGCTATATGTGGCCTTTTTCCGAAAACAAATGGAAGAGTTGTTTTGTTATGTATGCCGATGCATAATATACACATTAATGCAGCATGTATATGCGGTTATAGCTTAATCAATTAAATGATTAAATTAAAAAGGATCAGAGCAAGTCTTTTTTGAAAAATATTTGGAAATAGAAACTCAATGTATCTAACCAATTCTTCCTAATGGTTCCTATAGAAATGCTGCTAGTTGATGAAAGTTACTTCGGGATCAAGCAATAAAAGTCGAGTCAAATCCCATTTGGGTTATTCTCTAAATTCCAATCGAATGCAACTGGATCTAGTATAGTATGAACTGGCGATCAGAACATATATGGATAGAACTTATAACGGGGTCTCGAAAAACAAGTAATTTTTGCTGGGCCTGTATCCTTTTTTTAGGTTCACTAGGATTCTTAGTGGTTGGAACTTCCAGTTATCTTGGTAAAAATCTGATATCCGTATTTCCGTCTCAGCAAATTCTTTTTTTCCCACAAGGGCTCGTGATGTCTTTCTATGGGATCGCAGGTCTATTCATTAGTTCTTATTTGTGGTGCACAATTTCATGGAATGTAGGTAGTGGTTATGACCAATTCGATAGAAAAGAAGGGATAATGTCCCTTTTTCGTTGGGGATTTCCTGGAAGAAATCGTCGCATCTTTCTTCGTATCTTTATGAAAGATATCCAATCCATAAGAATGGAGGTCAGAGAGGGTCTTTTTCCTCGTCGTGTCCTTTATATGGAAATAAAGGGCCAAGGGCCCATTCCCTTGACCCGTACTGATGAGAATTTGACTCCACGAGAAATTGAACAAAAAGCTGCCGAATTGGCCTATTTCTTGCGCGTACCCATTGAAGTATTTTGAAATGAACTGAAGAAGAAATCTCAGCATGAGAGACGGAACTTAATACATCTCAAAAGCCGGAGGACGTATATGGAACAATATTAATAATAAGAAAATCTAATCTAACTAATCAAATCAAAAAAAAAAAAAAAAATAGATTAAGGAGAATACAAACTATTTGTACATAAAAAATATTTTGTATACGCATGCACACGGCGTCCAGCTTCATTCTTTATACTAGTAAAAGGTCTAATAAGTATAGATTCATCAAATATCCTAACATGTCTTTTGTTTTTGTAAAACATAATTTCTCTTTTTAGGCCTTTGAATTGATACCTTATACCCGCGCTACGGTTAGACAGTGAAATCTTTCGAATTCGAAATAGAAAGAAAATAATGAAAGGATCCGGTAGGATTCGTCTTGAAATCCAAATTAGATTTGTTAGTTCAAATGGGTTTTCGAGTCTTCATCGAAAGGAATAAATGAAGGGGAAATCGGTTACAATTTGCCTAATTGTGATCTCTAGAATATGGAAAGTGGAAAGAATATTTACTTTTTTTTTTTTCATTCGAAAAGGGCCTTTCTTTTATGTTCTATTCTAGATCCAAAGACTCAATTCTGACACAAAAACAAAAATAGGAAAAGATCCATAGGTTCGATACCTTATTCTTGTTAGAGTTAAAGGCTCTTGTTATATGAGATTCGTGCTTCATAGAAATATCAGATAGAATCGACGAATGAAAAAGGTTCATTAACAATTCACATCACGGATACAGAATGAAAAAAAAGAAAGCATTGGCTTCCCTCCCATATCTTGTGTCTATACTCTTTTTGCCCTGGTGGGTTTCTCTCTCATTTAAGAAATGTCTAGAAACTTGGTTTCTTAATTGGTGGAATACCAGGCAATCCGAAATCCTTTTGAATGATATTCAAGAAAAAAATGTTCTAGAAAAATTTATGGAATTAGAAGAACTATTCCTGTTGAACGAGATGATAAAGGAGTACTCGGAAACACATATGCAAAGACTTCGTATAGGAATGCACAAGGAAACAATACAATTAGTCCAAAGACAAAATGAATCTCATTTCCATATCATTTTGCATTTCTCTACAAATCTAATATGTTTCGCTATTCTAAGTGGTTATTTTTTTCTGGGTAATGAAGAACTTTTCATTCTAAATTCTTGGATTCAGGAATTTCTCTATAACTTAAGTGATACAATCAAAGCTTTTTCGATTCTTTTAGTTACTGATTTATGGATCGGATTTCACTCGACCCATGGTTGGGAACTAATGATTTGTTCGATCTACAACGATTTTGGATTGGCTCAGAATGATCAGATTATATCTGGTCTTGTTTCCACTTTTCCAGTGATTCTAGATACAATTGTGAAATATTGGATCTTCCATTTTTTAAATCGTGTATCTCCTTCGCTTGTAGTAATTTATCATTCAATGAATGAATAATTCCTTAGATCTTTTTATATCAATCAAATCAGAATCTTTCTTCGTGTATAAAGAAATCATTTTTCATCTTACTTCTTTTTTCTACTTCTACCTTTTCAATTCAAGGTATTCATACTATATTCCACCAGTACAATTATTTAAGTACAATCAATACAATGGCAAACTTGTGGATAGGTAATTCTACTAGCTACCTATCAAATTTATTGTAGAAATTCCGGGGATCAATGATTGGACCATGCAAAATAGAAATACTTTTTCTTGGGTAAAAGAACAGATGACTCGATCCATTTATGTATCGATCATGATATATGTAATAACTCGAGCATCTATTTCAAATGCATATCCCATTTTTGCGCAGCAGGGTTATGAAAATCCACGAGAAGCAACTGGGCGAATTATATGTGCCAATTGCCATTTAGCTAATAAGCCCGTGGATATTGAAGTTCCGCAAGCTGTACTTCCTGATACTGTATTTGAAGCAGTTGTTCGAATTCCTTATGATATGCAACTGAAACAAGTTCTTGCTAATGGTAAAAAAGGAGCTTTGAATGTAGGAGCTGTTCTTATTTTACCCGAGGGATTCGAATTAGCCCCCCCCGATCGTATTTCTCCCGAAATGAAAGAAA